TCAGGTCCACTTACATTTTTTTTAATATTAACACTATCCGTATTATCCGCTGAAAAAAAAAAGAAGACTAAGACTTGATTTTCATGAAAAAGCCCTTTATCGGATTTGAACCGATGACTTACGCCTTACCATGGCGTTACTCTACCACTGAGTTAAAAGGGCCCTATTCAATTCATGAATTAACCATTTTATATTTTTATATTATGAGTCTACTACATATATACATATATGCAGTAGACTCATAATGGACAAAAAATTTGTATTTACCTAGAAAGTGGGTAAAATTTTTCTCGTTTTTGCATTTTATGGCTTAGTGCGAGATAGTGATAGGCATATTATATTGTATCTCAACGATAAACGAAGCAATGAGTGAAAATGGAAGAAAATAAATGAAATGAAACTAAATGGGGTTTTACCTCCCCTACCCCTTTTTTCTGTCCGGCTAACCATTGCCTGAACTGAAGGAATCCTATACTTCCTTTCGTTATATCGAATAGTATGGGATGCTTCATTCATGAAGCATCAACCCCCCAAAAAATGTTATGATTCTATAGAATCATAACATAGAAAGACTCTTCGGATCTAGCCATACCATTAGATTATATTGACAATTCCAAAAAACTGTTCATACTATCATCATAGTATGATGACGGTCGGGCGGATATGCCCCCATCGTCTAGTGGTTTAGGACATCTCTCTTTCAAGGAGGCAACGGGGATTCGACTTCCCCTGGGGGTAGGGTACTACAAAAGGAAGTTGATCATGGATTATCAATAAGCCTAGAATGAATTCTTCCTGGGTCGATGCCCGAGCGGTTAATGGGGACGGACTGTAAATTCGTTGGCGACATGTCTACGCTGGTTCAAATCCAGCTCGGCCCAAAAAATCACCGCTCCATGAGTATAATATAACCAATTTGTCCTACAGAAAAGAAATACTTGATCCGCAGAAATGAAGGAAAAGGGTCAATTTTTTGCTCCATTTATATTTTTTTCTCATCTCATTGAAAGGTTGATTATCCACTTTTAACAATAAAAAAAAAGAATCACTAGTTACTAATAATCCGCGGCACTCTCGCTAAAGCCCGTGTTTATGTGGATATGATATCACTATATCATTCGTGTATCTGTTACGTTACAACATGACAATTCTTATGAAACCATAAGAATATGTATGCTATACACCTTGCTGGGATTGTAGTTCAATTGGTCAGAGCACCGCCCTGTCAAGGCGGAAGCTGCGGGTTCGAGCCCCGTCAGTCCCGAACTAGGATCCGATGAATTTCTCAATTCATTTCTCTATTTTTCGCGAAAGGGAAGAGGGGGAGCCGAATCGAATCCCCGGTGCGGGGAGGGGCATTTTTTTCTTTTGTTTCGCATTTATCATCAGATAAATATGGGAATTTCCATTTCTTTTCCGAGTTCTTTCCCTAGTACTGATTGATAAGGGAGAGACATATGTCGATTGGTACAATCGGTAGTATTGCTATATTCAGTATTTTTTGTTCAAATATTTGATTTTTTATACTAAATCCTTTATTTTTCCATCTCACTTATACTGTTTGTATCTGTGTATGACCCAGACAATACCAGTCATATGATACCTCATAATTTTATGTACATAATTCTATGTATATGTATGTATTAAGTAGGGAAGTTGTATAAAGAAGATAGCTAATAGGTTATGTTATAGAAAAGAAAAAGTGGAAAAAGGGTATGAAAATCTAATAATTGATGTGTATTTCTGATCAAATCAAAAATGATATTTTTGATTTAGTATGATAAAAGATCTTTCCTTTCTATGTTATACTACTACTATATTATTTACTATATTATTGAATTTTCGACGATGAATTGATTTGATAGATCAGAAATTGTTATTCATAATATTTATCTGATTCAGTATCATCGGGATGCAATTAATCCCGTTGAATTTGCAGGAGTCAAATTTATCATCTCTATGGGATTAGATCCCGAGTTATTGCGAAACAAAAGAAGATTAGATTATGGAAGTCAATATTCTCGCACTTATTGCTACTGCACTGTTCATTCTAGTTCCTACTGCTTTTTTACTTATCATCTATGTAAAAACAGTCAGCCAAAATGATTAATTTGAATGAAACTTGAATTATTATTAGTTCTTATCGATGATTCAAGAAATGAAAGAAAGGGATTGGATTCAAACTCTAAATCTTAAATGAAATGATTAGGCTGGAATCAGAAGTATCGTAGTAAGTATCTAAGCTGGTGTGGTAGAAAGAACTATATATATAGTTCTTTCTACCACACCAGCTATAGTATTGTTTTTATTATTATATATAGATCAAATTACAATATGTATGTACATATATTAGATGTACATATAGATAGCACTCTATTTCTTTTAGTTTGATTTCCCATCTCAAGAAGTCATTGATTGAACAATTAACGGATGATCCGCGGAGTTAAGTTATACAGTAACTTCTTCGGATTTGTAAAAGGAGTAGAGCAGACCCTGTCCATTTTTCATGCTTAAACATGAGATGAATCAAAAAAAGCATAAAAACTTTTCTAGTAGTCTAAAACAAATGTTAAATGTGTGATATGTGGATCGCTCAACAGAAGAAAGATCTCATTTTATTATGTGTCGGATCTCTTTGGCCAATCACTAATCGCTTCGTTTCCGATAGAAAGAAAATATGTATTGTCGTAATAGCAGAACGACTTTCTTTTAGAAAGGTAAAAGAAAAAGGGAAATAAATAAAGAAAAAAAATAGTAGTAGTTTTTCTTATTGTAATATCCATAATTATGATAAGAGCTGATTCACTAAAATAGAATATTTAGGAAAAATTAGGTTGGAAAAAATAGCCTATCATGCATGGTAATCATTCATTACTGTATTCCAGTACAATTTGGAAGACATTTTTCTTTTTTTAGGGCTTCGCAAAATTATCAATAAAGAATTGATACGATTCGATTGAACAATTAGTAGTGCCCAGCCCTAGAGTCCACTCCTTCCCCATACTACAAGTGAAAGGGAAAATGTAAAGACTACCATTAAAGCAGCCCAAGCAAGACTTACTATATCCATGTGAATTATGTCCTCTATTTCTATGAAGGAATTATTCTATTATTGATTAATAATCATAGCGGAATCAATGGCGCAGAGTCAAAATAGGTAAGACTATTTATTGATGAACCAATTCAATGAATACACTCATAACAAGTTTCTATATTTTAGGGTTTCTGGTAAAATCAGAAAGCATTTAGTACAAATACGATGATACACACGCCTTTTCCTTGGAAATAGCAAAGGAATGCTTCTATATGGAGCATGTAAGAATAGTAAGACCTATTGTTTGTTTTGATATTAATGCCTTTCCTTACTAAGCAAAAAGCATCAAAATATACCATCACGATAGATAACTATCTATCAGATACCTCTATTTCCTATTTGATCTAAGCTTACTGTATTTCTTTCTGTGAAAGAATCAGGAGAACCCACCACCACTATTAATTAATACATTCTTTTTTTTTTTTTACTTTTACCTTTACTCTTTTAATATAAGAGATCTTGTTATTATAGTCTTTCGTAGAATTTCTTCTTCAATTCTAGTAGCAAAAATAGAGTGTCCCTTAGGAACCTTTGGATACCGAGATTTCCGACCTTAGTTCTGAATCCCGGAATTGACTCTCACCATTTATTTGATTCAATTGAAAAATCAAATAAATGGTGAGAGTCAATCATTAAATTAATAAATGAGAGTTGCTTCATCCCTATTGATACCGATTTGGGCTACACCTAAATTTTGAGAAAAAAAAATGACAGTCTTTTAGAAAACCTACGCCATGGGTTATCAAAATCGAGTATTGACACGCCCACTTAGTCCTTTGCCTCTGCTTCTTGCGGAGCAAGAATTCGTCGAATTAGATCGGCACAAGATAGGAAAGAAATAAAAAATCTTTTGTTGATCAGGCGACACCCGGATTTGAACTGGGGATAAAGGATTTGCAGTCCCCCGCCTTACCACTTGGCCATGCCGCCAAATTAGGTCAAAAATGGATAAAAATATTATCTATATTCTAATTCTATTACTCACTCCTTTCTTTATCTTGAATACCATTGTACCTATCCTTTTCAAAAAAGAAATTCCTGTTTTTTATTGGATCTAGTTTAGATTCTTCTCTTCGATTGATTGTATCTTAAAATATACATCGCTTAAAAACATCCCTTCTCCTTTCTATTGAGAGTAGAAAAAATGGATTTCTGGTCACAGACTGCAAAATTCAGGACAAATTGGAACCATTAACAATTTACTTTGAATTAGCGAACGATTCCTCCATTTTTATCTCCAATGAAATTTTGTTTCATTGAATGGCAAAAGAAAATCAAATTGATTTATGACTAATTTATGACTAATCAGTATTCATTTTTTTTTTCAATAATCAATCCTTTTCAATTTCAATTATAATAACATATATGTGTATATGTAAACCCCAGAACAGAAATTGTTACCCAGATACAAAACCTGATCTCTCTCTTATGTACATATCCCTATAGAGAATCCTCCTGTTTCAATTTTTCATTGAATATATTGAATAGAAAATACAAATTTTTATGGAGTGTGACTAATGTTGTCCCAAGTGAAATTACAATAAAAGATGTGATATATGGATAAAATGGATAGCCGTATCAGCATGTACTTAATAAAATAAATACAATAAATACTATTCTTATTATATTTTATATTTATATTCCGCAATTCAATCATATTCTATAAATTCCACTGACTACCAAAAATAATCCGCGAATTCTTTTTTGAACATGAAATTTAGTGTGTTAAAAAAAAAAAAAAGGAAACTCTATACTACTTTTTATTATTCTGTCTTTATCTCATTCATAGAGAGGAGATCTAATTTCGAACCCATTTCCTTTTTTTGGTACCCCATTGGATCGTAATATCATAATAATAGGTAGAAATTGGATCAATTTTTATATTCTATACAAGAACAAGACTCCA